GAGATGTAGAAGAGGAAGAAAGAGATGTAGAAATAGAAACAGCTTCCGAAATGAAGGGGACTAACCAGGAACAAAAGGGATTCACCGGAAAAGATCCTTCTCCTTCCTTTTTTTCGGAAGAAAAGGCGGATCCGAACAAAATCGCTGAAACGGAAGATGAATTCCACTTTCGATTCACAGAGACAGACTATAAAAATAGACCCGTTTCTGATTCTAAAAATAGACCCGTTTCTGATTCTAAAAATAGACCCGTTTCTGATTCTAAAAATAGACCCGTTTCTGATTCTTCTGATTCTGAAGAGTCTTATCTCATGAATATGAATGAAAATCGTGAATTCGATAAAAAAACGGAAAATAAAGACCTTAACAAACCTCTTGTGACTCTTCTTTTCGATTTGAATCGATGGAATCGACCATTTCGCTACATAAAAAATAATCAAATTGAGGGGGGTGTCAGAAAGGAAATGTCACAATATTTTTTTGACATATGCCAAAGTGATGGAAAAGAAAGAATCTCTTTTACATATCCTACTAGTTTATCCATTTTTTTGGAAATGATAAAAAGAAGGATATCCCCGCATACACTCGAAAAATCTTCATCTAATGAGCTCGACAACCCTTGGATTTATACCAACAAACAAAAAGTGAAAAATTTCAACAACGAGTTTCTAAATCGAATTGAAGCTCTAGACAAACAAAAAGTGAAATTTTTCTTCAACAACGATTTTCTAAATCGAATTGGAGTTCTAGACAAAAAAAAAGTGAAATTTTTCTTCAACAACGATTTTCTAAATCGAATTGGAGTTCTAGACAAAAAAAAATCTATTTTGTTGGATATACTCGAAACAAGGACTCGATTGTGTAATGACGATTCTAAAAAAGAATACTTATCCCAAAGCTATGATCCTTTCTTGGACGGATCATACAGGAAAACAATATACAAATCACCATCAATCCTAAAAAATTTCATAGAGATATTTGGGAAAAATCGGATTCAAGGTCTCCTTCTTCCGGATACTGATTACCACGAATTTGAACAGAAAATAAATGGATTTGAACCATTATCAACAGAAATTGTAACGGATGCTAATGGTCAAAAAATTAGCAGAGAATTTGAACAGAAAATAAATGGATTTGAACCATTATCAACAGAAATTGTAACGGATGCTAATGGTCAAAAAATTAGCAGAGAATTTGAACAGAAAATAAATGGATTTGAACCATTATCAACAGAAATTGTAACGGATGCTAATGGTCAAAAAATTAGCAGAGAATTTGAAGAAATGAGTAAAAAAGTCCCTCGATGGTCATACAAATTAATCACCGAGATAGAACAAGAATCAGAGGAATTTCCGGAAGAGGCACCAGACGATCATGAAATTCGTACAAGAAAACCCAAACGTGTAGTCATTTTTACTATTGTGGATCCTAAAGCGTCCGATGAACCAGAGGAATTGGCTTTGATGCGTTATTCACAAAAATCAGACTTTCGGCGAAGTCTAATCAAAGGTTCTATGCGGGCTCAACGGCGTAAATTGGGTATTTGGCTATTCTATCAACCACATGCACATTCCCCTCTTTTTTTGGACAGAATCCAAAAATTCCCTTTTTTTGATTTTGATGATATCTCCGGGGTGATTAACCGAATTTTTCGAATTTTTCGAAATTGGGTGCGGAAAGGGGAAGCATTCAAAATTGTCGAGTATACAGAACAGCAAACAAAAAGAGAAGAAAAAAAAGAGGAGAACAGAAAAGGGAAGGAAGCGCGAATAGAGATAGCAGAGGCCTGGGATAACGTTCCATGTGGGCAAGCAATAAGAGGTTCGCTGTTATTAAGTCACTCTTTTTTTAGAAAATATATTAGATTCCCTTCATTCATAATTGCGAAAAATATTGGACGTATGTTGCTATTGCAACGTCCTGAATGGTCTGAGGATTTCCAGGAATTGAATCAAGAGATGCATGTTAAATGTACCTATAACGGTGTTCCATTATCCGAAACAGAATTTCCGAAAGATTGGTTCCTGGACGGTATGCAGATAAAAATCTTATTTCCTTTCCGTTTTAAACCTTGGCACAAATCGAACCTAGGATCCTCTGAGAAAAATCTAATGCAAGACAACAAAGAGGATTTTAGTTTTTTAACAGTTTGGGGAAGGGAAGCTGCACGTCCTTTTGGTTCGCCCCGAAAACAACCTTCCTTTTTTAAACCCATTTTAAAGGAACTCGAAAAAAAAATTCAACAATTACCGAAGCACTATTTTCGAGCTCGAATAGTTTTCAAAGAAAAAACGAAATTCTTTCAACAAGTTTCAAAAGAAACAAAGAATTGGGTTATCAAAAGTCTTATTTTTATAACAAGAATAAAAAAAGAACTTTCAAAAGTAAATCCAATTCGATTATTGCGGTTAAAAGAAGTAGAAGTATATGAATCGAGTGAAATTAAAGAAGAAAAAGATTCCATAATCAGCAATCAGATAATTCACGAATCAGTTAATCAAATTACATCTCCGAGTTGGAAAAATTCTTCAGTGACAGAAAAAAAAATGAAGGATCTCACTGATAGAACAAGTACAATTCGAAATCAAGTAGAAAGAATCACAAAAGAGAAAAAAAAAGTAACTCCAAGAATCAATAATCTTAGTCCTAACAAAACAAGTTATAATGCTAAAAGATTCGAAAAATGGCAAATATTAAAAAGAAGAGCTGCTGGATTAATCGCTAAATTACCCCTGTTTTTCAAATCTTTCATTCAAAGAATATACACAGATATCTTTTTATCTATCATGAATATTCCCAGAATGAATACAGAACTTTCTCTTGAATCAACAAAAAAAAAATCCATTTCTAATAATGAAGAAGAAAAAATGAATAAAAAAAAGAAAAATCCAATTATTTCTACTATCAAAAAGGCACTTGATTCTATTGGAAATAGTCAAATAATTTCACATCTTTTTTATGAATTATCCTGCGTGTCACAAGCATATGTATTTTACAAATTATCACACCAACTTAGTAACTCGTATAAATCTGTTCTTCAACATCAAGGAAGCCCTTTTTTTCTTAAGCCCGAAATAAAGGCTCCTTTTGAAACACAAGGAATGGGTCATTCGAGTTATGAAATGAATCAATGGAAAACCTGCTTAAGAGGGTTAAGAGGACATTATCAATACGATTTATCTCAGATCAGATGGTCTAGATTAATACCAGAAAAATGGCGAAATAGAGCTCATCAGCGTCGTATAGCTAAAAATGAAAATTTTAGCAAATGTCATTCAAAAGACCAATTAATTCATTTCAAAAAACAAAAACAATTTGAAGTGGATTCATTATCTAATCAAAAAGAGAATTTTCAAAAATACTATAGATATGATAGATATGATCTTTTATCATATCAATTTCTTAATTATGAAAATAAAAGGGAATGCTATAGATCTCCGTTTGAAGGAAATACGAACCAAGAGATTTCTTATAAAACGGCTAAACTTTTTGATAGGCCGGGGAACATCCCTATTAAGAATTTTATAGGAAAGGTTCCATATAGGGAAAAAACGACCGATACAAAATATTTGGATTGGAAAATTATCCATTTTGATCTTAGAAAAAAACACGAAATGCAGTCCTGGATCATGAGCAATAGGAATCAAAGGAAAAAAATGCGTACTAATAATAATAAAATGCGTACTAATAATTCTGAAAAAAATCAGAAAAATGATCTTTTTTATCTTATGATTCCAGATAGGATTCCAGAAATCAATCCACCAAATTCAAACGGATTTTTTGATTGGATGGGAATGAATGAAAAATTGCTAAAGGATCTCATACCTAATCGTCGGTTCTTCCCAGAATTTGTGTCACTTTCTAATGTATATAAAACGAAACCTTGGGTTATACCAAGCAAATTACTTCTTTTAAATTTGAATGGAAATCAAAATAGTAGTTTGAATGGAAATCAAAATAGTAGTTTGAATGGAAATCAAAATAGTAGTTTGAATAGAAATCAAAATAGTAGTAGTACTGAAAAGGAAAAGATCAATGACAAGGAAAAAGGAAGTTTTTTGATAGCATCGAATCATCGAAATCAAGAAGAAAAAGAATCCACAAGCCGAGGAGATCTTAAATCCGTTCTCCCACAACAAAAAGATATTGAAGAAAATTCTGAAAGATCAGGCATGAAAAAAAAGGAAAAAGAAAAAGAAAAACAAAAAGATATTGAAGAAAATTCTGAAAGATCAGGCATGAAAAAAAGGAAAAAGAAAAAAAAAAAAGAAACAGAACTAGATTTATTCCTGAAACGTTATTTTCTTTTTCAATTGAGATTCGACGAGATTTTGAATCAAAAAACGATCAATAATATCAGGACGTATTGTCTCCTGCTTAGACTGGAAGATCCAAGCAAAATTCTTCTAGCCTCGGTTGAAAGGAGACAAATGAGTTTGGATATCATGAGGGTTGGGAGTTCGAAACCATTGATTAAAAAAGAAGCATTTATTATAGAACCCATTCGTCTGTCTGGAAAAAAAGATGGACAATTGATTATGTATCAAACCATAGGTACTTCGTTGGTTCATAAGAGTAAGGGCAAAACGAAATACCAAGAGGAAAGAGAAAGATATGTTCTTAAGAAAGATTTTGATGAAGCTATTTCATCACATAACAGAATAAGTAGAAATAGAGACAAAAATCATTTTGATTTACTTGTTCCTGAAAATATTTTATCGTTTAGACGTCGTAGAGAATTCAGAATTCAAATTTCTTTGAATTCAAAGAATAGAAATGATGTAGATAGAAATCCAGTATTTTGGAACGGAAAGAACGTAAAAAACAGCAGACAAGTTTCACATGACAATAACCATCTTGATAGAGAGAAAAATCAATTCAAATTAATGAAATTAAAGCACTTTCTTTGGCCTAATTATCGATTAGAAGATTTAGCTTGTATGAATCGTTATTGGTTTGATACCAATAATGGCAGTCGTTTCAGTATGTTAAGAATACAT